AGACGAAATAACTTAACGCTTTTTTATTGTTGTGTTGGATCCACAATTAATCCTCCGGATCCTTAGGATTGGTGTATTCTTATACTTAATAATTTACCCTTATACTTGTAATGTAATGGAATTCATTAATGTAATTAGTATTTTTTCGATTATAGTATAGCCTGATCCTGCATTTTTGGATCATGGATCGCGCCAAGCAGCCTCTTCTACCCATCCTGTATATTGTCCTTTTCATTCGGTGTTGGAATAGAAACTGATTAGATTAGTAGGCGAGATTTTACAAAAAAGGTTTATTCATAGTATTAGGAGAAACGGCGTTTTTTCAATACCCCCTCGTATTAGTTAATAACCCTATTGATTGGATTTATATGTTTATTTGGATCGGAATATTCAAATGATTTTTATCGAACGACTATTCATCTATTGTATTTTCATGTAAATGACTATTCATCTATTGTATTTTCATGTAAATTAGGGGCAAGAAAGTTCTATGGAAAAATGGTGGTTTGGTTCGCTCTTGTTTAGCGGGGAGTTAGAACACGGGTGTAGGCTAAATAAATCAATGGCCGGTTTTGGTCCTTTTGAAAATACCAGTGTAAGTGAAGATCAAATTATAGATGATATGGATAAAGACGTGTCTAATTGTAGTGACAAGTCTAATTACAGTAATGTTGATCGTTTAGTCGGCGGCGGATCCATTCGGAATTTAATATCGGATGAGACTTTTTTCGTTATGGATAGTAATAGGGACGGTTATTCCATATATTTTGATATTGAAAATAAAAATTTTGAGATTGACACCGATCATTCTTTTCTAAGTGAACTAAAAAGTTCGTTTTACCAGACTTCGAGTTATATGAATAATGCAACTAAAAGTGACGATAATCGCCACGACCGTTACCCGTATGATACTAATTCTAATTATAGTTGGAATAATCATATTACTAGTTGCATTGACAGTTATCTTCGTTCTCAAATTTGTATTGATAGTTATATTTTAAGCAATAGTGACAATTACAGTGATAGTTACATTTATAGTTACATTTGTGGCGAAAGCAGAACTAGTAGTAAAAGCGGGAGTTCCAGTATCAAAACTAGCAAAGATGGTAGTGATTTAACTCTAAGATCTAATAATTTAAATGTAACTCAAAAATACAGGCATTTGTGGATTCAATGCGAAAATTGTTATGGATTAAATTATAAGAAATTTTTAAAATCCAAAATGAATATTTGTGAACAGTGTGGATGTCATTTGAAAATGAGTAGTTTCGATAGAATCGAACTTTTGATTGATCCAGGTACTTGGAATCCTATGAATGAAGACATGGTCTCTCTAGATCCCATTGAATTTCATTCGGAAGAGGAACCTTATAAAGATCGTATTGATTCTTATCAAAAAAATACAGGATTAACTGAGGCTGTTCAAACAGGCACAGGTCAATTAAATGGCATTCCCGTAGCAATTGGGGTTATGGATTTTCAGTTTATGGGAGGTAGTATGGGATCTGTAGTAGGTGAAAAAATCACACGTTTGGCTGAGTATGCTACCAATAAACTTTTACCTCTTATTCTAGTGTGTGCTTCCGGAGGAGCCCGCATGCAAGAAGGAAGTTTGAGCTTGATGCAAATGGCTAAAATATCTTCCGCTTTATATGATTATCAATCAAATAAAAAGTTATTTTATGTCGCAGTCCTTACATCCCCTACCACAGGTGGGGTGACGGCGAGTTTTGGTATGTTGGGAGATATCATTATCGCTGAACCCAACGCTTACATTGCATTTGCGGGTAAACGAGTAATTGAACAAACATTGAATAAGACAGTACCCGAGGATTCACAAGTGGCTGAATATTTATTCCATAAGGGCTTATTCGATCTAATCGTACCACGTAATCTTTTAAAGGATGTTCTGAGTGAATTATTTCGGCTACACGCCTTCTTTCCTTTGGATCAAACTTAGATTAAGTAGAGCTGTAGAGTAGAGTTTTAATTTATTTATTAATTTAATAATTAATAAAAAATTTAATAATTAATAAAACGGAATAAATTTTTTGAAATGAAAATTATTAAATTATAAGACAAGAGCACGAAAATAAAAATAACTAAAAATATGAATAATAAAAAGAAATATGAATAATAAAAAAAAAAGAAATATGAATAATAAAAAGGTGGATTATCATACATATATTTCGTGTAGAAAGGTGAATAAGTCCGTTTATTTACACATTTTTTTATAAGTATTTATTAGTATTTATTCAAAAAAAATTATTAAAACATATACTTATATATTCCTTATTTAGGTATATACTCACTTAGGTATACTTAGTATAATATACTAATTATATATATTATATATATATAATTAGTATATATGAATATATATGAATTATAAAATATCTTTATAACAATATAAGGTTAAAATAAAAATAATAATATAAAGCAATAAATAAAAATAACAGGTACAAATATTAAATCGAGGTACCCACTCAATGATAACTCTCAACAGCTTTCCCTCCATTTTTGTGCCTTTAGTGGGCTTAGTATTTCCGGCAATTGCAATGGTTTCGTTATTTCTTCATGTTCAAAAAAACAAAATTTTTTAGATACTATAGGGACAACTCTGTATCCATTTTTTTTTTTCAAAACTTACTTTGATCATAAACCTCTATCTATTTAGTAGAATATGGTATAACATGTGGCTTCTTTCGAGCATAAGTTCTTATGTATGTGTAAACATGATATATGGGTAAATTAATTATACCAATTTCAGGTAGCGGGGAGAGTTTCGGAAATGTAAAGTGAATATATCTATATGTGGATATCTATAGGAAATCGTATGAAAGAGATGTTATTATTTTAGTTTGGATCTAAGTAATTCGATGAATTTTTCTAAAATAAAAGTTTCACATCATAGTAGTGCTGGTTGATGAGAGTTACTTCGGAAACAAAAAAAGTAAACTAAAATTTCTTTTTGTTATTCTTCCAATTCCAATAAAATGCAACTAGGTCTAGTGAGAGTATGAGTTGGCGATCAGAACGTATATGGATAGAACTTATAGCGGGATCTCGAAAAATAAGTAATTTCGGTTGGGCCCTCATTCTTTTTTGGGGTTCATTAGGGTTTGTATTGGTTGGAACCTCCAGTTATTTTGGTAGGAATTTTATATCTTTGTTTCCTTCTCAGCAAATAAATTTTTTTCCACAGGGGATCGTGATGTCTTTCTATGGGATCGCGGGTCTCTTTATTAGCTCCTACTTGTGGTGCACAATTTCGTGGAATGTAGGTAGTGGTTATGATCGATTTGATATAAAAGAGGGCATAGTGTGTATTTTTCGTTGGGGATTTCCTGGAAAAAACCGTCGCATATTCCTGCGATTCCTTATGAAAGATATTCAGTCTATCAGAATAGAAAATAAAGAGGGTCTTTTTGCTCGTCGGGTTCTTTATATGGAAATCAGAGGCCAGGGGGCCATTCCCTTGACGCGTACTGATGAGAATTTGACTCCACGAGAAATTGAGCAAAAAGCTGCTGAATTGGCCTATTTCTTGCGCGTACCAATTGAAGTATTTTGAAAAAAGGAACTGAAAAATTAATACTTTGCAAGAGGGAAAAAACTCAAGAACCCTCTTTTTTTCTATACCATAACTTAACGGAAGTTTGTTCTGAATGCCTGCCTATTCAAGCCAAAGTAAACGTATACGAAGCAACTCTAAAACGAAATTTTTTGTGTCCATCATTTTTTTTTTTTTTTTTTCAAATATTTGATATTTTATTTAATAAAACGGGAGTTCTTTCGTCTCGAAATCCAACTAATATTACTTTGAAGTGAGCTCTTTCTTATTCTATTTCTGTATTCTTTCTAGATTCAAGGACTAACCTAACCACTCTACTGCATCACAAATAAAAACCTCGAAATAGATTAATGGGCTCGATGGCTTGGGTTGGGATATAACTTATGCTTGATAGAAATATTAGTATCATATAGAGTCGACGCATGGGGTGAGTTCATTAAAACTTCAAAAATTCACAGACGAAAAAATGGCAAAAAAGAAAGTATTTATTTCCCTTCTATATCTTGCATTTATAGTATTTTTGCCTTGGTGGATCTCTCTCTCATTTAAAAAAAGTCTGGAATCTTGGATTACTAATTGGTGGAATATTAGGCAATCCGAAATTTTTTTGAATGATATTCAAGAAAAGAGTATTCTAAAAAAATTCATAGACTTAGAGGAACTTCTTCGTTTGGAGGAAATGATAAAGGAATACCCAGAAACGCATTTACAAAAGCTTCGCGTCGAAATCTACAAAGAAACGACCCAATTGATCAAGATGCACAATGAGGATCGTATCCATACAATTTTACATTTCTCGACAAATATAATCTGTTTCGTTATTCTAAGTGGTTATTCTATTCTAGGTAATGAAGAACTTGTTATTCTTAACTCTTGGGTTCAAGAATTCCTATATAACTTAAGCGACACAATAAAGGCTTTTTCTATTCTTTTATTAACTGATTTATGTATAGGATTCCATTCGCCCCACGGTTGGGAATTAATGATTGGCTCTGTCTACAAAGATTTTGGATTTGCTCATAATGATCAAATTATATCCGGTCTTGTTTCTACTTTTCCAGTCATTTTAGATACAATTTTTAAATATTGGATCTTTCGTTATTTAAATCGTGTATCTCCTTCACTTGTAGTGATTTATCATTCAATGAATGACTGAAAAATGATCGAACGGCCCAATTAGAATATTTGTTTGTTACTTTGTACATAAGCAAAACACTCAAAATTGTACCCATTATTTCTACCCAGTAAAGGGATTTCTCCAATATTTCAGAAAAATTATTTCAGTAAATATCAAAATTATAGATAGGCAACTCTATTGGCGACCTACCTAATTTTATTGTATAAATTTTCGGGATCAATGATTGGACCATGCAAACTAAAAAAACCTTTTCGTCGATAAAGAAAGAGATTACTCGATCCATTTCCC